GAAGAGGCTCATATACGGAACGTCTTGAAATAATACCTGGGGCAGGAGATTCAATTAACCGAGATTCAGAAGCTGAAATTTCACCTCTCCCATCAATAGGTTTAGCCAGAGCATTTATAACACGACCTAAATAAGCCTCACTCACAGGTATCTGAGCAATTTTTCCTGTTGCTTTTACAGAACTTCCCTCTTGGATCATCAAACCATCGCCCATTAATACAACACCAACATTATTTGATTCCAAATTCAGAGCAATACCTATTGTACCTTCTTCAAATTCTACTAATTCACCTGCCATTACTTCATCAAGACCATGAACACGAGCAATGCCATCGCCTACTTGAAGTACGGTACCGGTATTTACAATCTTTACTTCTCTATTATATTGTTCAATACGTTCACGGATAATATTACTAATTTCGTCGGCTCGAAGGGTTGCCATTAGTATCTTTTTATTCTTTTTCGGAAGCAAAGGAAAAAAAATAATGCCTAAACTCTAAACTAAAGTAAAAGTCGAAAGGCTAATCCGTTATTTTTTCCATGGCCCCGAGGGTGTTAATATTGGCACTTATGGTACGTAAATGTAACTCGTTATTCAAACAACTATTAAGAGTTCCTAGAGCTCTTTGTAAGGCTTGTTGGAAAACTCGTTGTCGAACCTGATTAATCGCTCTTTGTTGTTCAAAATGAAGGGTTTCATTTTTGTAATTTTCTAATCGTTCCAAACTCTCACTAGTAGCCTTAATTAAATTGACTTTTTCCCGCTCTATATCAGAGTATCCATTCATTCGATACTCATCCGCTTCAATTTCCACTTTACGTAAGCGAGCCCGGGCTCTTTCAAGCTGCTCAATGGTCCCTTTACGTAATTCTTCAGAATTACGAATAGTACTCAAGATCCTCTGTTTTCGATTATCTAATAAATCATTTAATGAAAGTAGATTATCTTACCATTAATTTCCCAACTCCCATGATCTCTTCCCGAACCAAACATGAATCTTTCGATTCATTTGGCTCTCACGCTCAATCAATTCAATTATTTATTTTATGGACATTCCCACCCATATCTTTTACTATAATGAGCCTACCCTCTCTCTTTTCTGTTCGTATTCAAAGATATTGAAACTGATATACAGAATATTAGGAGGGCTCTTCCGACCAGACAAAAATCCATAATTGTCAGCAAAGTTGTTTATTTATTTGTTTTTTATTAAATAAAAATAAAAATTATTATATTTTATTTTGTATTTCCCTTTTTATTTTTATTAAAATCTTCATTAAATCCAAAAATGCCTCTTTTTATACATAGGTCATCGATTCGGCATTGGGTAAAAAGGGCAAAGCGCCCCTTTTTCTAATAAAAGGTTTCAAATTATTTTATCAATATGAGTGTTCTATATCGGATGAATTATCAACTATTTATTTTGAAACCATTTTGCTACTAATGTAGTGTTAGAAAGAGTACCATGTTGTGCCTGAACTTCAAACAGTTTAGCTTTAACCATGTTAATGGTCTCGCATTATTGGTCGATAGAGAATCAAGATTTACCAATGAATCACGAAATGCTATGGTTCTTACATATGATTTATTAATTTATTCATAAGTAATTCGTCGAGATCGTGCACCTTTCTTTCCTATTTCTTATCCTAATAAAAAAAAAAGAATCATAATAACGTGCAGTTGGTTGGATGCAACCTATTCTTGAAATATACAACTCGCACACACTCCCTTTCCAAAAAAAATCAATACACCAAGCACCACACTTAGATTTATTGGATTTGTTGCTAAAATATCGGTATTAAATCCGAAACTTCCGGCAGATGGCCAATAGCCCAAGGAAACGAAAAAATAGGTTATATTTTTCATATACTCTCCTCTTTCTTATAGATAAGACTACCAAAGAACATAGTTCTTTTTGTATCACCTCACTCGCCTCGCCCTGATCGATTTCTTTTTATTAATTTATTTTTTATGGGAATAGATTAAATCATCTAGTAATTTATAATAGTAATTTAGAACTTGAAAATTTATTATTTTTTTAAGTTCTCCATAAAAAGATTAAGATACTTATTAAGTTAGGTCTTAGGCCTCACACCAATTGCGAAATATTTCGTTTGTTGAAACGTTTCTTAGTAAGGGGTTTCCCTTGTACTAAGGGTGGGAATGGGAAGGAAGAAAGCGATCGGATCCGTGAATTCCTCATCCTCAAATAAACCCTTCCCGGGGTATTGTCTCATAAGTAATTGTTAGGATTAAAGTGTTGATATAATTAGAAGAAGCAAACGGCAAGTCCAAGTTAATAAAATAAACTAAGACTAAGAAAAAAGTGCATAACGTACGTTTTCACATTTCTAATTTTAGGATTAAATTAAACAAAAGGATTTGCAAATAAAAGTGCTAATGCCACGACCAGTCCGTAAATTGTTAAAGCTTCCATAAAAGCTAGACTAAGCAATAAAGTACCTCGTATTTTACCTTCCGCTTCTGGTTGTCTCGCAATACCTTCTACAGCTTGGCCCGCAGCAGTACCTTGGCCAACTCCAGGTCCAATGGAAGCAAGCCCTACGGCCAATCCAGCAGCAATAACGGAAGCGGCAGAAATCAGTGGATTCATAGTAAGTTCCTCGTACAAAAAAAATAAATGGTTAATGATACAATCAACCAATGCATTATTACTTATTTTATCACTACGATCTATCGGGTCAAAGTAATTAAAAACTCTGAATTGAAATTATAATATTAGTGAATCGTCAGAATGACTTCGATATCTCTTTGTTTTTAGTTTCTACTCATAATCAAATCTTTGTAAACTCATATGCATATAGTTCTACTTATTGCATTTCTTAGTTTCGAACCATTCTTTCATTCAATATCTTCGTTCTTTACTTACTTTCTATATCCATACGTTCATCTGTTTTTTCATTCAATCTACAATTACAGACGAAAGAGAAAGACTTATATTGTATTGTAATCCATCTAAACGAAATGCAGTGTGGTTAAAAAAAAAAATAAAAGAATCAACATTCAATAATAGTAATAATAAATAGTATTATAATAATAATATAAATATAAAAATAGATATTAATAATATACTGGGAAAGAAATAGGAATAAAATAATAAAATATAGAAATATATAATATATAATCCATAGGAATAATCCCTATATAACTAATAAATATCTAATATCACATATACATTTGTTTCTTCCATAATGTAAACCACCTGCATTTTATTTTATATTGAATTGGATTTTAGAATCATTCTTCGAAACATATCTAAGGGTTAAACTTATAGATATTACATATATCTAGTTTGACTTGACCCCCTAACCCATATTTTTCCAATTCCGTAATATCGTCTGTCTTCCCTCTTACGAGATGAGGTCATCCATACATATATAGATACAAATATATATGTATTATGTTGCCCAACCAAGTGCGTATTTGGAATAATGCATGACTTCGGGTAAGTGAAAAAAGACTATTAAAAAGCTAATCAATGATGACCCTCCATGGATTCACCTATATAAGCCGCGGCTAAAGTTGCAAAAATAAGAGCTTGAATACCGCTTGTAAATAATCCGAGAAACATAACGGGGATAGGAACTACTGAAGGTACTAAAGAAACAAGAACAACAACTACTAATTCATCAGCCAATATATTCCCGAAAAGTCGAAAACTAAGAGATAAAGGTTTTGTAAAATCTTCTAGGATGTTAATTGGTAAAAGTATTGGAGTTGGTTGGATGTATTTCCCAAAATACCCCAATCCTTTTTTGGTAAGACCTGCATAAAAATATGCCACTGACGTGAGTAAAGCTAAAGCAACAGTAGTATTTATATCATTCGTGGGCGCAGCTAACTCCCCATGAGGTAACTGTATAATTTTCCAAGGTAAAAGAGCACCTGACCAGTTAGAAACAAAAATAAATAGGAACATAGTTCCAATAAAGGGAACCCAAGGGCCATATTCTTCTCCAATCTGAGTTTTACTCAAGTCTCGAATAAATTCAAGGACATATTCGAAGAAATTCTGACCGTCGGTCGGAATTGTTTGTGGATTCCGAACTGCTATGATGACTGAACCTAATAAGATAGCAATTACGACCCAAGAAGTGATAAGTACTTGGGCATGGATTTGTAAACCTCCTATTTGCCAATATAAATGTTGGCCTACTTCTACACCCGATATATCGTATAACCCATTGAGTATTTTAATGGAACATGGTATAGCATTCATATTGTCCTCTGATATAAATCGAACTTAAAAAATTATTTTGATTCAACCATCTCTTTCTCAACTCACCAACATTAATCATCTTTTAATACAAATTGAATTTAGGATACTAAAAAATCACATAACATAATATAAATGTCCCTATTTTTATCTCTATACTCTTTTTGAAGTTCAAGAATAGTAACCGATCCAATAAATCGATCGAGTTCCCAAACAATTAATTAATTTTATTATTCTTAATCATAATCAACGATTTCTTATATAGCTATAACGACCCTCGCAAATTGCGAATACTAATTTGTTAAGAATGAATCGAATTGAAGCTATAGCATCATCGTTAGCTGGAATCGAAATATCTGCGAGATCCGGGTCACAATTTGTATCAATTAAACAAATAGTAGGAATCCCTAAAATGACACATTCTCGAAGAGCCGTATATTCTTCTTGCTGATCAACGATGATTACAATATCGGGTAACCCCGTCATATATTTGATCCCACCCAAATATGTTTGCAAGGTAGATAATTTTCTCTTCACCATTGCTGCATCTCTTTTGGAAAGATGGTTGAGTTTCCCCATCTTTTGTTCTGCTCTTAAGTCCCTGAACTTATTAAGTCTCGTTTCCGTAGTGGACCAGTTCGTTAACATACCACCGAGCCACTTTTTATTAACATAATGACACCGAGCCCCTATTGCAGCTGATGCTACTAAATCCGCTACTTTATTTTTGGTACCAACGATTAAAAAGGTTTTTCCACTACTTGCTGCATTAAAAACTAAATCACAGGCTTCTGATAAAAAACGAGCAGTTCTCGTAAGATTTATAATATGAATACCTTTACGCTTTGCAGAGATGTAAGGGGCCATTCTAGGATTCCATTTTCGAGTACCATGACCAAAGTGCACTCCCGCTTCCATCATTTCTCCTAAATTGATGTTCCAATATCTTTTTATCATTTTTCCCCGCATTTCCCCACACTTCCTCTTTTTTTTTTTTTAGGTACCCTGAAATAAATAATTGTTCCGACGGAACCTTCTACCGTGGATTGACCCTTGATATATAGCCCAAACCATTAATTTCTTTTAATTACTTATTTTTTTATTACTAAATTAATATAAATAATTGGGCCAACCTAACCAAATAGTTAAAGTAAAAAGAATGAATCTCTTCTTAGGAAAATCGCGTAAATGGTTGTTGTGATGTCCCATGAAAATTGTTTGGAGCACATAATTCTCTATGGTATAACAAAATATCTCCCATTTCCAACTCGAATAAATTTTTCCTTTTGATTTCCAAATAAATATTTTTGTTTTCCCTTGAATGGTGTACTAATTTTTTGAATCCAGTACCAACAGGAATAAGCCCCCCCAGAACAACGTTCTCTTTCAGTCCTTTCAACCAATCAATACGACCTCGTAAAGCGGCTTTTGCTAAAACTCGAGCGGTTTCTTGAAAACTCGCTTCGGATATGAAACTTTGAGTATTCAGGGATGTCCTCGTTATTCCCAATAAGATTGCCCGATAATTGATCGCTTCGTCTAAAGCACGTCCCGCTCGTTCCGCTCGCAACAATCTGATTAATTCTCCGGGTGAAAAAACATTAGACATTCCATCTTCTGAAACCAACACTTTTGATGTTATTTGACGTACAATGATCTCTATATGTCTATTATGGATCTGTACTCCCTGAGATCGATAAACCTTTTGAATTTTATTAACCAAAGAGATACGACTCTGGGCTATGGTTAACTCAGCTCCAATCAAGAATCCCCAGGGGATTCCAAGAATTCTTGGTATACGTTCGTTCCAACTTTCGACTCTCTTTTCGAGGTTCATCGATATTGAATCAATTGAACGCACTTCTAAGACCTGTTCCACTTTTGGAAGACCCTGCGTTATGTCACCAGATCTTGATTTTTCATATATAAATGTAACTAGTGTCTTTCCTTCATAAAGGATTTCTCCATAATGACCATGAACTGTTGCTCCTGGGGTAGCCAAATAGGGCTTAGCCGATCTTATAACTAAGGAGTCAACATGAACAATTAAAATTTGACCAGATTTTTTTATGTGTGGCCCATATTTGAATAAACATGCATTTTCACAAATAAATTGCCCAAGGCAAATTATTGTGGATGTCTCTTCACCAGAATCGTGATGAAGAAAACAACAATTTAAATGGAATGGATTCAAAATTATATTACTGCATGAATTGGGATTATAAATTCTTCTATTTTCATCCATTAAACAATATTTAAGTACTTGAAGTACTTTAAAAGTCTGTTTAAAATTGTTAAGTAGTAAATATTTCTTTAACGAGATTTGATTATGAGTTAATAAATGGTAAGATAAATAAAAATTCGTTATTTTAGGTACAATAGTACCTAAGGGACCCAACAAATACCTAATTGGGATTAGGGGATCCAATTCTTTTATCGCATTGTTATATTTCGAACCCTTGAATGGACTAATTCGAAAACAGTTGGATGATGACAAAATTATCAAAGATTGGCATTCCTTATGTTGATTCAACAGCGTACCAATAGTTCCTTGCTGTTGGATAAGTAATTGAAACTTCGCCTTGGAATGAAAGGGATTGATATTGGCGCGATCTAGCCCCTTATTAGGAATAGGAATCAATCCCGAATCTGTTATATTATATCTTTTTCCGCTATATGAAAGAGTGGACTTGACTAACTCAATTCTTATGAAATCACGAATTAGATCATTTGTCCTTACCTCAACAAAGGAGGCATAAACCTCTTTTTTGGAACCATTTAGTTTTTGGTCCCAATTTAATACTAAGCAAGTCCGAACTAATTGAATACTTGTGTTATAAATTCCTCGAATTGACTTGCCATATTCATAAAGGATATAATTGACAATTCGAAGTTGGACATCATTCTTTTCCCGCAAGAGATCCTGAGGAAAAAGTGTTGCTAAATTTATCCCGTCGGCTATTTCATATGTGACTACGGGCCGAACCGAAACAAAATACTTTTTCTTGGTAGGTGTGATCCGCTGGACATAGATCCAATCTTTCAATTTTTTTGATTCCTTAGAATTTTTTTTTTTTCCTGTTACTGGCGGTATCAAAATGCCGCAGTGCCTGGATATCTTATCTGTCTCTCCAGGAAAATGAATATCTCCATAAAAGATTCTCAGTTCAATACTTTTTTTTTTTCTTTCCACTCGAACTAATCCGCCTATTCGACTTCTTTTATTTAAAGCAAGTCGTGTATATACTCTAATGATACTATTGTTCCGGACCATTATGGACGAGGATCCAGGTAAAATATGCACTTCTTCGGGAATGAAAAAAAACCGATCTACTTTCATTTGGTATTTCAGACTCAATTCTTTTGTTCCTCGATACTCAATCAAATCCTCTTTTTTTATGATTGAATCTACCTCCGCAGTCCCATATTTAGTAATTCCTGAACTGCTTCTTCTGTATCGTGGATCATCAAAATAAGCAAGAATACTATTTCTACGTAAAATACCATTTATGGGTATTTCAATTGAAATACCAAAACAGGATATTAGTTCTTTTTGCCATTCTTGATCATATTTTAATGGGATGATGAATCTATTTTTTCGCCTTTTCGCTAATAAATCTGAATTCTCTTGGAGAATAGACGGATATATTAAATTCCACTTACCATTGGATATAATTCGATTAGATATTGAATAATCAATGATTTCCATATCTTTTTTACTAGAAGTATCCAACAATTTATGTCTTACTCGATCATTAGTCATTGAGAGGTCAGAGATATATTTGTCTTCGACAGAAAAAGAATGAGCATTAATTTGATCTTGATCCTTGTGGATCGAAAAAGACATTATACTGGATCCGCGCGGGCCTCCTGCTAATATCCATAAATGACTTGTTTTTGGTAATAGATGAACATTACCATATGTATATTCGGGTGCATGGTAGACACCCGTACTCCAGTGCATTTCTCCCTCTGATTCAGAGTAAATATGTTTTCGGACTTTCTCTTTAAAATGAAAAGTGGACGTTCCCGCGCGAATCTCAGCAATCACTTGTTCTGATTCTACATATTGATTATTTTGAACTAAAATCAAACTCTTTGGCGGAATATTCACATTATGGATAACACTCCGATTCTCAATAATTACATATAAATCTATAGAACATAAAAAAGCAGGATGCCCATGACGGGTACGCGTAGGATGAACAAAATCCTCATTAAATTTTATTTTTCCATTAGAAGGAGCTCGTACATGTTCGGCAGTACCACCTGTGAATACTCCACCGGTATGAAAAGTTCTTAATGTTAGTTGAGTCCCCGGTTCCCCAATCGATTGACCCGCAATAATACCTACAGCTTCTCCCAATTCGGCTAGGTCACCATGAGTGGGACTTCGACCATAACATAATTGACAGATCCAAGATGTGCTTCTGCAAGTAAAGGGGGTTCGAATATATATTGGTCGTGCTCGAAAAGTTATGAATTGATTGATAAGCCCAATCCCAATATCTTGATTCCTAGTGGCAATACATCGTAGACCTATATATATATCGTCTGCTAATACACGACCAATTAGTGTTTGGGCAAAAATTATTTCTGTCATCTCATTTCGAGGACTCACGGAAATACCTTGGATAGTACCACAATCTATTCTACGTATAATAATGTGTTGAACCACTTCAACAAGTCTACGCGTGAGATATCCAGCATCTGATGTACGTACAGCAGTATCCACTACTCCTTTGCGGGCTCCGTAGCAGGAAATTATATATTCTGTCAAAGAGAGTCCTTCACGCAAATTGCTTTGAATAGGTAAATCAATCATTTGTCCTTGGGGATCCGACATTAATCCTCTCATACCTACTAATTGATGTACTTGAGATGCATTTCCTCTAGCTCCCGAAAAGGACATTAGATGGACTGGATTAGAAGGATCAGTCATCCGAAAATTAGGATTCATTTCTTGTCTCAAATATTCGCTTGTGGCATACCATATCTCAATAGATTGACGTAATTTTTCTACCGCATGTACATTCCCATAATGATGGTGTTTCTCCAAAAAAAAACTTTGTTGTTCAGCGTCTCGGACTAACCATCCCTTAGATGGTATTGTTAAAAGATCATCTATTCCTAATGAAATAGATGTAACAGTGGCTTGCTGGAAACCCAAAGTCTTCATTTGATCCAGGATATGTGATGTATATGCCATTCCGAAATGATCTATTAATCTGCTAATAAGTCGTTTCATAGCAGTTCTATCTATCACTTTATTGTGAAAGACCAGATCGACCCGTTCTGCCATAAGTACCCCCATATTCTGCTGAGTAGGATTCGACAATGGACCTGAGTCAGTGATTCGAAAACTTCCTTTCCTAAATTTTTATTTGCGCATAAATTCAGAAATTATGATACCAGTGAAATTGGAGAGACCTTAATTCCCACAGGTATGAATATCTCTAAATTTCTTAGTTTAGATAGTATATGAGTAGGCCCGGCAAAATCCCTGTATGGCTTCTTCTATCTCTCGATAAAAAAAAATATGACCGACGGTGGTTCGAATGTATACACAGCCAATTTCTTTTTTTACACTTCCTACTATTAGATAGTGCTCATAAATCTCATGATAAGTGCCCGAAGATTCATATTGAACTTCGACGGGAACTTCTCTTGAACCAATGACACGTTGATCTAGTCGCCACCGGAGCCACAAAGGACTATCTAAATTGATTCGTTTCTGCCGATAAGCTCCAAGTGCATCATAG